GTTTTTAAGATTTTCAATACCCATGTTTCCCGAAGCGACACTTTGTTTCACTCCTTTCATTTATACTTTAAGCGCGATTGCTATAATATATACTTCCTTGACTACTTTAAGACAGATCGATCTTAAGAAGATCATTGCTTACTCCTCAGTAGCTCATATGAATCTGGTGACTATTGGTATGTTTAGTCTGAACATACAGGGAATTGGAGGTAGCATTTTACTGATGTTAAGTCATGGACTGGTTTCTTCAGCCCTTTTTCTATGTGTTGGTGTTCTATATGACCGACATAAGACTCGACTTGTTAGATATTATGGAGGTTTAGTGAGCACCATGCCGAATTTCTCTACCATTTTTTTCTTTTTTACTTTGGCCAATATGAGTTTACCTGGTACTAGCAGCTTTATTGGGGAATTTCTTATCTTAGTAGGAGCTTTCCAAAGAAATAGCTTAGTAGCCACATTAGCAGCGCTGGGGATGATTTTAGGCGCGGCCTATTCCCTTTGGCTATATAATCGTGTGGTTTCTGGGAATTTAAAACCCGATTTCCTCCATAAATTCTCCGATCCAAATGGCAGAGAAGTTTCCATATTTATACCCTTTCTTGTTGGAGGGGCGACCGTCCGTTAAAGTACCAAAGAAAGAAAGGGGTAAACCAATGTTATCATGACATTGTAGGTGCTTGCGAGGGGACGGATGCGACTTCCCTCAGTTGGTTTGGGTGGCATAGCCCGTTGCAGAAGTCCCCCCTTTTTTTGATCCATTTCTTTAGTCTTTAGGGAGCCAAAGCTTTACTTTACTAAACTAATAAAAAAAGGCTCGCGCGGGGGCCTTTTTTGGCTGAGCCGTATCTTGCTGAGTGGGACCGAGAGAAAGAAAGGACGGGGGGCAACCATGCATGGTACTTCTCGATCTTGTCTCCGAGGGACAGTTGAACGAGCTACTCATGAATGCTGCCGGGTCGGACGAGCCAAGAACTCGAACGCGTTCGGTCTCTTTTTTGAGCAAGAATCACAGCGTTACCTTCACCATGATACGGACTCCAAGTTCTTATGGCAGAGCACGAGGGGATTTCTCATCAATATGATGATGGGAATGGAAAGCAGAAGCACGACTGGGGTCTTCGTGGTCCAAGATAATAAAACCATCAATAAGAGTAACGTAAGCATGAGACTTTTTGGTAGTACCGGTGAACCAGATGGCCGCGATGATGGAATCTGGGACGGAGGACTTGTAGTATCTCTCTAGATCTGGCAAAAGCGAAAGACCTCCTAACATAATTCGAATGGAGGCTGACCGCTGAGCCCACTCTGGCCTCGCAGGGCGGGCCCCTGTGGTTGCGAGCTGGAGCTGCCATAGCTTATGGCTAGAGCAATGGGAGGGGGCCCCAGCAGAGAGAAAAGTAAGGATAACGAGCGCTCCGCCCGCCAAGCGGGCGGCAGGAGCAGCGGGCAAGTGCTTGGTAGGCCAACAGCCCAGTGAACCGGGCGGGGCACTCGACGAAAGGGGGGCACACTGAGCAAGTACGAGAAATTGGCCCCGCGGAGCTTTCAACAAAGCAAGGACCACTACGGAAGGTCAAACCAAGGACCTATGGAAGTCGGGGCTCGTCCCCGGTCAATATTGATTCAATACAATAGGGGCAAAGATCGTACAGTTCTCTACCAAGACAAACTCTCAACGGATCCTCCGCGCGCTGGGCATACCTCTTCCGTGCGTCTTTCTCGTGGCGGGAACAGAACAACAGGGAAAGACCCGGCCGACCTGCCGGAAAAGAGGATGGGGGCTCGAAGGCGAGCTTTATTTATTTAAGAGAGAATGGGGAGTGAATCGAAAGGCTTCCGTCTCCGTTCTTGGTTTGGGGGCTTTCGGCCCCTCTCGATCTTATTCGTAGTTGGGAAGGGGGAAGGAGTCTAAATCAATGGACATTAATGAACCATCATTGATGGACGTTGCACATGACACGATCAATTCTACTCAAGATCCGGCTAGAAGTGGCTTACTCTCCTAGTAGCGAAGGAAAAGGGCAGGGCTTTTTTCGTAGTAATAGTGGGCGGGTCTCATGAGATCTATGCCGGCCGTCGGAATCAAACGAAGGTCGAAGGACCATTCAATTCATTAAGGGGCATAGATCTAGGCCTATTTGTTCGGTCAATCACCAAAGACGGGAGGGAACCACTATGGACGAGACCCCCCCGGCCTCGATTCTTTTGCATAGTCCGGGGGCCGGCCGCAGCAGAGCAGCGGGGCATAGCGGTGCCCTCTCCTGGCGCCATTCCCGGACCTAGCAGCAGACGGGCGGGCCGTGCCTGAATGAAGACCGGACCAGACTCTTCTTTGTTTGAGCTGCTCCCACGCACGCAGCCCGGAAGATCTCACTTGTCCTGGACTGGACAAGTACGTAGAGATCTTCGTCGGAACCTGGAGCGATAAGAAAAAAGGGTCGGTCAATAGCATAGCTCTTTCTTTCCCCGGTCTCCTTTCGAAGGAAAGGCCTTCGCATTCCTAATCCGGTAGGGCCGGACGGCTTTCTTTCCCCCAGCTTAGCGAATCGCATCCCCGCGCAACGACATTGTGCGCCCCTTACCGTTCTCGCTCAGTGTTTGCAACAGCTGGGAAGGCAGTCGTAGAAGCGAAGCCTATCGCCACGCCGACCATCCAATACGAGATTGGGCCTCTTCTCAAAGATTTGATGGAACGGCCCAGCCCAAAAAAGGAACGTTATAGTACGCGATGCGTTCCATTTGTACGAATCGCGAACATACCACGCACGACCGGACGTAGAGCTACTAAGAGCTGGCAGACCGGGCCGGGCGCAGGTGCCAGATCCGAAAAGTCGAGTCTCGATCAGCCTAGTGCACCAACTACGTGGTACGACGAGCACTCAAAGACCTGGCGAATGATGGCCCACCCCACCCAAGAGCGCTTATGTCATAGGGGAACTCATGGCTGGAAACAATCCTTATGGTTTTTATATCCGGTAGGAATAATAAGAATAAAAGTCCAGGTTGGTTGGTGAGCCTAGTGATAGGAGACTATCTAGCTTGGTTCGGAGAGCACTTGTTGGGTTAAATTTTTTTTGTTGCTAAATGTTACAGCCTAAATGCTGAACTATTGACCCTACTTGTTCGGATGGGTGTTCACCCCAAAGTGTTCCCGGACCGCATGCATACATCCGTAAGTAACTTAGTGCAACATGGCAAATTTCATTGAGAGGAATCAGCAAAGAAAAAGAAAAAACGTGAACCTTGAAAGCAGTCTAGGAGCGAATTCGGTAGGAGCTGCTTGCCCAGTCAGAAAGCTAGGCTCCGTCGAAGGAGAAAGATCGAATCTCAGGCCAATAAGCTACGAAACGATTTAGACAATGGGTGATGCAATTGCGAATCCTTATCAATAGAAATTCTATATGAATTGGTCCGGCCAAGTAAAGAAATGAAATGCTCCACTCCGCGGGAAAGGGAATGCTTTAGTTAAGGAAAGCTTCTACGCCCGAAAAGCATTCTTCATCGACAGTGGAGTGGGCACGAGTCTAGTCAGTGAAGGAGAAGGGGAGGAACGCGACAAAGCAGATCTGGACTTAAGTTCAGAAGTTCCGTCGATGTAGGCGGCGAAGAGCAAGAAAGAAGACACATTGAATTTCTAATAAAATACGTAATTAGAAAGGTGAGGCCGCGAAAGGGGTGTGAAAAGGAATGAGAGATGTTAGGCGGGGCGATAAAGAGTAGAAAGATAGATTTTCCATCGATGAGTCAAGCTCAAGATCTCATTAAGGGGGTGCTCCCGTGCCTTCCTCAGGGAAGGGGCGATATACTGATCTATTGGGGAATGAATAGGCCACTTCTTATCTTTGCTTTTAGGCCGGTTGAAGTCCAATCCGTCTGACTAGCTCACGTAAGGAATTGTTCTAGTTAGCAAGCTAGTAATTGAATAAGCAAGGCTAAAGTAAAGGCAAATAAAGAAAAGAAGTTCCAATTCCTCTTCTCAAAGCGAGCAAGGGCTTGCACGGTAAGAAAGATAGGTTTTGTCAAGCCGAGAAAGAGTCTCAAGTACTAAGAGTACGAGAAAGAAAATCTCCATTTCTACAGAAAGGATCAAGGCCTCTGAGAGCGTTTGTTACAAGCCGAAGGAAAGGCCAACCAATTGTAAACCCGGTTAATCAAAGGGTGGGGAACCATCAAGAAAGATTATTTTGGATTGTTAGGAGAGCTCTGTTCGGCGAACTCCCGCGCTATTGAGATTGAATCAGCTGTGGCACTTAGTTCATCATAAGCTGCCGGGATAGAATGCAAGAAACTACGCCCCAGACACAAAATAGACTGTAAAAAAAGCCTACTTCACAATAGACTTCTTTTAAGCAAGCCCACTTCTATATAGTTTTCCGTTCAATCATCTCCTCTCGTCTCCTTAGTACCTTGATCTCCACCTATTTCATCTCCAAAGGGCCCTATCGGTCAAGCGGATTCCATCTCCTTCACCACCTTCTCGGTCAAGTAGCCAAGCAACTCTTGGAAGAAAGAACAGTACCGGCTTTGTGAAATCAACAGAGGATGCTGCTTCTGATGAAGCTGCTACTTCATAGTAGTCAACTCGCCCAGATGCTTCTCCTGGTAAACGAGGAGATTCAGAATAAAGATAATCTTCATAATCCACTGCGGCTGCCATACTTGCTTCTGATGAAACTAGCTCCACGGATTCAACTTCCCCTACGGAACCTTCGGCTAAAGGAAGATGTCTCTCTTCTCCAAAGTCTCCTTCTTCCTGCTCTGGTTCACCTACTTAACGTTCGGCTAAAATTGCTTATCTTGCGGATTCTGATTCAACTCGCTCACCCGATTGCCAAGCAGCAGCCAACCTAGCTAACGTAGGCTTTCATTGACCTTTCCTACTTCTATCTATAACCGTAAAAGCCTACTGGGGCCGGCCCTTAAGTTGAAATATCGTAAGAGATATATGAGGTAAGTCACGATAACTTAAGACAGGCTCAATCTTTCAAGATTGAATT